ATGTGCAATATTGCAATAGTATAATATACACATCAAACAATTTATGAATAACAAACATGTCTGTACGTTACGAGTGCGAAAAACACTTCTAGAGCTTTTCCTGTTTCCGGGGGGTTTACAGGAGTCTTAGAGATCTCAGGAGTTTGGGGGGGTAGGGGGGGTTTACGCGCAAAAACCGGGGGTGATAATAGGAAAGTTTGGGGAAAATTAAATATCTGATTAAACTTTATGCTCTTGATATCAGTTATGCAATTCTTCTGTCAATATCTTATCACCATTCATGCTATTTCTTTTATGCAAGGAAAATGTTCAACCTTGTCTGTCATTTCTGTATGCACTCTGAGATGTCAAATGAAAGGAAAAAAAAAAAGAGAACCCCCCACACGCTGGAAAGAACGCCCGGCATGGTGGGTAACGAGGAGTATGTATTACCACCATTAACTTATGCAAGCGTCGATGAAAGTATGAGGAATTATAACAATTATAGGACCTGAAATAGGAACCAGATGCCAGGAATAATTCACCTAGTGAAACCCTCTACAAACTTGTCCTTGACCTTCAAGAACCGTTAACATTTAGGAATCAACTGATGGTGGGCTCTTACTACATTAAATATGGGTAATGAATAGGATGGTGGGTACTTGGTATAACTTAACCGGTGAGAGTTGTGATCGGTCTTAAACTATCGTTCAGTGGTTAATAAGATTTATTGGAGTATATTCAGTTATGGTTTATGTACCCCTTAGTTAGAATGGTTTAAACAAATATGTGGTATATTTATCTATGTTTTTGTAAATGTATGTATTAATATATAGGATATGTTTAACATAAAATAATGGTGATAATACATATATGCATTGCGTTTACATGAAAGGCAGAGCCCGGCAAACAATAGTCTAAATTAGGATCCTAGCTTTGGGAGTTAGGGGCAGGGGTTAAAATCCCCTTTGTTTGAAGCAGTAGGAAGGGCTTTAACCTTCGACGTCCGGTTTACAAGACCGGCGCTCTGGCGCTGAGCTACTAGTGCAGGCTCATTCAAGGATTTTGTTTTCTAGTCAGCCGGCGAGAGGGGCGAGGACGAGAAAGAGGAAGAAGTAGAGGAAAGATGCAATTTGTCCAATAATGACGAAGGGGTCCTCAACGGGTATGCCTCCGATTCAGGTGAGGATGGCGACATCTGCAACTAAGAGTCAGAAGAGAAGTTGCGTGATAGGGCGAAATGTTAAGCCCCGTTGTTTGGAGGTGTGAAGAATAGGAACGACTATCAAGACAAGGATCGAGAACAGGAGGGCGAGAACCCCACCAAGTTTATTAGGGATTGATCGGAGGATGGCATAGGCAAATAGGAAGTATCATTCGGGTTTAATATGAGGCGGGGTGACTAAGGGGTTTGCGGGGGTGAAGTTGTCGGGGTCTCCAAGCAGGTTGGGGGAGAAGAGGGCGAGAGAAATGAGGGCGATTAGAAGGACTGCGAAGCCTAATAAGTCTTTGTAGGAGAAGTAAGGGTGGAATGAGATTTTGTCGGCGTCTGAGTTTAGGCCTGTGGGGTTGTTGGATCCGGTTTCGTGGAGGAAAATAAGGTGTACTATTGTTGCAGCTGCAATAATGAAGGGAAGGAGGAAATGGAAGGCGAAGAAGCGGGTTAAGGTGGCGTTGTCTACGGAAAACCCTCCTCAGATTCATTGGACTAAAGAGTTGCCAATATAAGGGACTGCGGAGAGAAGGTTTGTGATGACGGTGGCGCCTCAAAACGATATTTGACCTCACGGGAGGACATAGCCCACGAAGGCTGTTATCATAGTTAAAAGGAGTAGAATTACTCCAATGTTTCAGGTTTCTTTATAGAGGTAGGAGCCGTAGTACAGGCCTCGGCCGATGTGCATATAAATACAAATGAAGAAAAAGGATGCGCCGTTAGCGTGCATGTTTCGAATGAGTCAACCGTAGTTGACATCACGGCAGATGTGGGCAATGGAGGAGAAGGCGGTGGCGATATCGGAGGTGTAGTGTATGGCTAGGAAAAGGCCTGTCAGGATTTGGGCAGCTAGACAGAGCCCTAGTAGAGAGCCAAAGTTTCATCAAACAGAAATGTTTGAAGGGGCTGGGAGATCAACTAGTGCGTCGTTTGCAATTTTTAGGAGGGGGTGGGTTTTTCGGAGGTTGGCCATTATTGTTTTTGTAGTTGAATAACAACGGTGGTTTTTCAAGTCATTAATCCTGGTTAAAGTCCTGGCAGAAACTATGGTTTATATTATGTTTATATTTTTACTAGGGCTGGTAATAGGTCTTGCGGCGGTTGCTTCTAATCCTTCGCCGTATTTTGCGGCGTTAGGGTTGGTTGCGGTAGCAGGTATAGGGTGTGGGGTGTTGGTGGGGCATGGGGGGTCTTTTTTATCCTTAATTTTATTTTTAATTTATTTGGGGGGAATATTAGTAGTGTTTGCATATTCGGCAGCATTGGCTGCTGAGCCTTATCCTGAGGGTTGAGGGAGTTGGCCTGTACTAGGGGTAATAGTGGCGTATGTATTAGGGGTGGGGATGGCGGCGGTGTTATTTTGAGGGGGGTGATACGAGGGGGCTTGAGTGTCTGCTGATGAATTTGTTGAGTTTTCGGTTTTTCGGGGGGATGTTGGAGGGGTAGCTCTGATGTATTCGATGGGTGGGGGTGTTTTGGTGATAGGGGCTTGAGTGTTGCTGTTAACGTTGTTTGTGGTGTTGGAATTAACGCGGGGTTTAAGTCGGGGGGCCCTTCGAGCCGTTTAATAAAGTAGTAGTAGAAGAGCTAAACCAAAGGTGAAGAAGAAGAGGGAAAGATAGGTTTTGATTATACCCTGTTGAATGTTGTTAGTTGTAGTAATTAGAGGGAGATTAAGGGTAGCAGTTGCTTTTGGGCCCATTTTTTCTAACCATGTTTGGTCGACTGTTTGGGAGGCGATGGTTTGTCCTAAAACCAGGTTTAGTTTGGGGATGAGGCGATGAATAACTATTGGGAAGAAACCTAGTATGTTAGAAAAATGGTGGGGAGAAAGGTTTGGCATTGGTTTGTATTGTTTATTGGTTAGTGAGGCGAGTTCTAGTGCGGTGAGAAGGCCGATGACAGTCACTATTAGGGCGGCAACTTTGAGAAGGGACGGTATGGATATAACTGGTGTTTTCAGGGGGGTGATGTTAGAGGTAATTAGGAGACCGGCGATAATACTTCCCCAGGCTAGGCGTTTGATGGGGTTAATAACTGTTGAGTTGTTTTCGTTAATTGGGGAAAGGGGGTTGAAGCGGGGGTGGCCTATTGAGACGAAGAAAATTACTCGAAGACTGTAGATAGCGGTGAAGGAAGTAGCTAGGAGGGTGAGGAGTAGGGCTCAGGCGTTTAGGTAAGATGTGTTTAAGGCTTCAATAATAGCATCTTTTGAAAAGAAACCTGCTAGGAAGGGGGTTCCTGTGAGAGCTAGGCTTCCGATGGTTAAGCAGGAAGAGGTGAAAGGAGTCAGGTGATGTATACCTCCTATTTTCCGGATGTCTTGTTCGTCGTTCAGGCTATGAATAATAGACCCTGAGCAGAGGAAGAGTATAGCTTTAAAGAATGCGTGAGTGCAGATGTGAAGGAAGGCAAGTTGGGGTTGGTTAAGTCCAATTGTTACTATTATTAAACCCAGTTGACTTGAGGTTGAGAAAGCAACGATTTTTTTGATATCATTTTGGGTGAGGGCGCAGGTTGCGGTAAAGAGGGTGGTGAGGGCTCCTAAGCAAAGGCAAATGGTTAAGGCGGTTTGATTATTTCCTAGTATGGGACTTATGCGGATAAGGAGGAAGATGCCTGCTACGACCATGGTGCTTGAGTGCAGTAGGGCAGAGACCGGCGTAGGACCTTCTATGGCAGAAGGAAGCCAGGGGTGGAGGCCAAATTGGGCGGATTTACCAGTGGCAGCAATGATGAGACCAATGAGGGGATAAGTTATATCAAAGTCTTTGGATAAAGTAAATATTTGTTGTATTTCTCAGGAGTTAAGGGAGGTTGCAATTCAGGCTATAGCAAAAATTAGGCCGATGTCCCCCACTCGGTTATAGACTACTGCCTGGAGGGCAGCGGTGTTTGCGTCTGCACGGCCGTATCATCAGCCAATGAGGAGAAAAGATATAATCCCGACACCTTCTCAACCGATGAATAGTTGAAATATATTGTTTGCGGTAACAAGAATGATCATGGCAATAAGGAAGATTAGGAGGTATTTAAAAAACCGATTTATGTTCGGGTCGGCATGTATATATCAGGAGGCAAATTCTAGGATTGACCAGGTGACATAAAGGGCGACAGGGGTGAAGATAATTGAATAGATATCAAATTTAAGACTAATATTAATATCAAATGTGTGGGTGTTTATTCAAGTTCAGCTGGTAATAATTGTTTCTGTGCCTTCGTTAAGGAAGAGGCAGAGAGGGATGATGCTAGTAAAGAAGGCTCATTTTACTGCTGTTTTAACCTGGGTTAGTGCTCAGTTGGGAGGGAGGGGGGTGGGGGAAAAGGAGGAAAGGATGGGGAATATAAGTAATAAAAAAATAAGAATTAGACTAGTGGTTATTATGGTGGAGGTGAGGTGCATAGCTGCTACTTGGATTTGCACCAAGAGTTTTTGGTTCCTAAGACCAACGGATGAGCTGTTATCCTTTAGAAGCGGGGCGAGTGAGCTTAGGAGTCTAACCTAAGAGGCAAAAATTAGCAGTCTTTGTTGTTGTCAACCTCTCTCGGTGAATAAGGGGATTTTAACCTCTGTCTTTAGAATCACAATCTAATGTTTTTGTTAAACTATATCTACAGGCGGTCCACCCTCAAATTAATTCGGGCTTGGTGATTAGAAGAATTAGGGGCAGGAGATGAAGGGCCAGGAGAAGATGTTCTCGGGAATGTGTTGGGTCGAGGGACATAATATGTGCTGGTAGGGGCCCCCGTTGTGTCATAAGAAATATATACAGGGAGTAGCCTGCAGTGATTAGGGTTCCAGCTCCCGTGAGTGCAATTGTTCATCAGGATCAGTGGAGTAGGGAGGTAATGATCATGAGTTCTCCTATTAGATTTGGAAGAGGAGGGAGGGCAAGGTTTGCAAGGCTGGCGATGAATCATCATGCGGTTATTAGAGGTAAGACCATTTGGAGTCCTCGGGCTAATACCATGGTTCGGCTGTGGGTTCGTTCGTAGTTTGTGTTAGCTAGGCAAAAGAGGGCGGAGGAAGTTAAACCGTGTGCAATTATTAGAATGAGGGCGCCTGTGAAACCTCAGGGGGTTTGGATTAGAATGCCTGCTGCTACGAGTCCCATATGACTTACTGAGGAATAAGCAATTAGGGATTTTAAGTCTGTTTGGCGGAGGCAGATTGAGCCAGTTATAATTACTCCTCAGAGGGCGAAGATAATGAAGGGGTAGCTGAGTTCTTTGGTGAGCGGTTCTAGTATAATTATTATACGTATTATTCCATAGCCCCCTAGCTTTAGTAAGACTGCGGCTAGTACTATGGAACCAGCGATTGGGGCTTCAACGTGTGCCTTGGGAAGTCAGAGGTGGGCCCCGTAGAGGGGTATTTTTACTAGAAAGGCGAGCAAGCAACCGGCTCATCATAGTTTATCGGCGAAAGAAGAGAGTTGTAGGGAGGGGGCATATTGTAGTGTCAGAAGGGATAGGGTGCCAGTGCTGTTTTGGAGCAGTAGGAGAGCGACAAGCAGAGGGAGTGAGCCTGCTAGTGTATAAAATAAAAAATAAGTGCCCGCATTTAGTCGTTCTGTTTGATTTCCTCAACGAGTAATGATTACAAGGGTCGGAATAAGGGTAGCTTCAAACATAATATAAAACATAATTATTTCGGTTGCGCCGAAGGCTATAATAAGGAAGATTTGTAAGGATGTAAGGAGGGTAATGTAGGTTCGTTGTCGGGAGGAAGGTTCAGACGCTGTGTGGTTTTGGCTTGCAAGAATTATCAGGGGTAGAAGCCAACAGGTTAGTGCAAGAAGGGGGGTGGAGAGGGGGTCTGTTGCTAAGTAAGGGCTGAGAAAAGATCAGCCTGATTCAGCGGATGATTTTAATCAGGTTAGGCTAGTTAAGGAAATGAGTAGACTGTAGGAAAGGGCGGTGGATCAGAGGTGTTTGGCCGGGACGGCTCAAATAGTGGGGACAAGCATAATAGTAGGGAGGAGAATTTTTAGCATTGTAGAAGATTTAGGTTTTGGAGTCGGTCTGTTCCGTGAGTGCGGGCAGTGGCAACAAGTAGTGCGAGACCGGCGCTTGCTTCACAGGCTGAGAAAGCCAGGAGAAGTATGGGGGAGGCTGAGAAGTTAACGGAGTTAAGTTGAAGGGTTCACATGGAGAGAGCAATAAAGAGTGAGAGTATTATACCCTCTAAACATAAAAGAGCGGAAAGAAGATGGGTTCGGTGGAATGCCAGGCCTGCTAGGCCTAGAAGAAAGGTAGAGGAAAAGGCGAAATGTGTAGGGGTCATTAGACGGTTACGGACTTTAACCACAAGCTCTTGAGCCGAAATCAAGGGTTTTTCTTAAACTAACAGTCTATTCAGCCCATTCTAGACCGCCTTGAGTTCATTCATAAATTAGGCCGAGGGTTAGTAATATAAGAACAGCGAAGGCTCAGGTGAATGTTATGAGAGGGGAAGAAAGTTGATCCCCTCAAGGAAGGGGAAGGAGCAGTGCAATTTCCAAATCGAATAGGAGGAAAAGGATTGCAACAAGGAAGAAGCGGAGAGAGAAGGGGAGACGAGCGGATCCTAGGGGATCAAAGCCACATTCGTAGGGGGAGAGTTTTTCATGATCAGGTGTTATTTGGGGAAGTCAAAAAGAAACAATAGCGAGGATAGTGGAGAGGGTAATAGAAATAATGAGTATTGTTGTGATTAAGTTCATTATCTTTCCTTGGGGTTTAACCAAGACTAGGTGATTGGAAGTCACAGGTACTAGCTTTAATACTAGAAAGATATGAGCCTCATCAGTAAATTGAGATATAAAGGAATAGTCAGACAACGTCTACAAAGTGTCAGTATCAGGCGGCTGCTTCAAAACCAAAGTGGTGTTCGGAGGTGAAATGATATAGTACTTGTCGTAGAAGGCAGATGGCTAGGAAGGTGGAGCCAATGATTACGTGGAGCCCGTGGAAGCCGGTTGCTACGAAGAAGGTGGAACCATAAACTCCGTCTGCAATAGTGAAGGGGGCTTCGTAGTATTCTATTGCTTGAAGGAAGGTAAAGTAGAAGCCTAGAAGGATAGTTAAAGTGAGGGACTGGATTGCTTCTTTTCGATGTCCTTCTATGATACTGTGGTGTGCCCAGGTGACCGTGACTCCTGAGGCTAGTAGGACGGCTGTATTGAGCAGGGGGACTTCGAAGGGGTCTAAAGGGGTAATTCCTGTAGGGGGTCAGCAGCCTCCTAGTTCTGGAGTTGGGGCGAGGCTGGCGTGATAAAAGGCTCAGAAGAAACCTAGGAAGAAGAATACTTCTGAGGTAATAAAGAGGATCATACCGTATCGGAGGCCTTTTTGGACAGGAGGGGTATGGTGCCCTTGGAATGTTCCTTCTCGGACAATATCCCGTCATCATTGATATATAGTTAGAAGAAGAAGGACAAGACCTAGTGTTAGTAAGGTTATATTATGGAAATGCATTCAGATTGCTAAACCGGAGGTTAGTAGAAGGGCGCCTACTGCGCCTGTTAGGGGTCATGGGCTGGGGTCAACTATGTGATATGCGTGTACTTGATGGGCCATTAAACGTTTTCTTGTAGGTAGAGGCTTAAGAGAAGGACAAAGACATAGGCTTGAATTATGGCCACTGCAACTTCTAGAAGGGTCAGGAGGAATAGTAGTACTGCGGTCAGAATGGCTACTGTGGGTATTAGGGGGAGGAGGACGAAGGCGGCGGTGGCAATGAGTTGAATTAAAAGGTGACCGGCTGTAAGGTTTGCGGTTAATCGTACGCCAAGTGCGAGGGGGCGAATAAATAGGCTAATTGTTTCGATGATAATTAGGACAGGGATTAAGAGGGTGGGGGTACCTTCTGGTAACAGGTGGCCTAGGGCATGGGTAGGCTGGTTTCGCATACCAATAATGACTGTTGCAAGTCAGAGGGGGACGGCGAAGGCCATGTTGAGGGAGAGTTGTGTTGTAGGGGTAAAGGTGTAGGGCAGGAGACCAAGTATGTTTAAGGTAATGAGGAATAGTATAAGGGAGGCGAGAAGGGCTGCTCATTTATGGCCCCCTAAACTTAAAGGTTGGAAAATTTGTTGGGTAAAGCGGTTAATAAACCATCCTTGGAGCGTAATGAGGCGGTTGTTTAGTCAACGTGGGGTAGGTTTGGGGTAGAGGATTCAGGGTAAACTGAGGGCAAGGGCAATGAGGGGGATTCCCAGGTATGTGGGGCTCATAAATTGGTCAAAAAAGCTTAGTATCATGGTCAACTTCAGGGCTCTGTTTTGGGTTTCTCTGTGCTTTGGAGTGTTGGGTCGTTTGGGAAGGTGTGTGCTAGAACTTTTGGGGGAATGACTGTTAGGAAAACTAATCAGGAGAAGACTAGAATAGCGAATCAAGGTGCGGGGTTAAGTTGTGGCATTTCGCTAGGGGTGGGCGGGGGTCACCAGTCTTTAGCTTAAAAGGCTAACGCTATTCCCTATTTAGCTTCTTAGCGAAGTGTCTTCAAGTATTAAGGAGGATCAGTTTTCAAAGTGTTCTAGTGGTACTGCTTCTACCACAATAGGCATAAAGCTGTGGTTTGCGCCGCAAATTTCAGAGCATTGGCCATAAAAGATGCCGGGGTGGGAGGCAATAAATGCTGTTTGGTTTAGGCGTCCTGGGACGGCGTCTATTTTTACCCCCAGACTTGGGACGGCTCAGGAGTGAAGTACGTCTTCGGCAGAAATTAGGACTCGGATGGGGGATTCAACTGGTACTACTATTCGATGGTCTGCTTCTAGAAGGCGGAATTGGCCTGGGGCTAAGTCTTGTGTGGGAATTATGTATGAGTCAAAGCCGAGGTCTTCATAGTCAGTATACTCGTAACTTCAGTATCACTGATGACCTATTGCTTTAATTGTAAGATGGGGGTCGTTAATTTCATCTATAAGATAAAGAATGCGTAGGGAGGGGAGGGCAATGAGAATCAGAATGATAGCTGGGAGCAGGGTTCAGATGATCTCGATTTCTTGGGAGTCTAGGATAAATTTATTAGTTAGCTTGGTTGTTACTATAGCCACAATAATGTAAAGCACGAATGTGCTAATTAGAAAGACAATTATTAAGGCATGGTCGTGGAAGTGAAGAAGTTCTTCTATTACAGGTGAAGCTGCATCTTGAAAACCTAGTTGGGAGGGATGTGCCATTGTTGTAAGACACGCGGGGCTTAAACCCGCAATTTTGCCTTGACAAGGCAATGTAATGGTCGATTTTACTAGTGTCTTATGAAGAAAGTGACAGAGTGGTTATGTGGCTGGCTTGAAACCAGTTTATGGGGGTTCAATTCCTCCCTTTCTCGTTACTGGGGGCTTGAGGGGGTGGAAGCAGATTTTTCGTAGCTTGGTCAAGTTTGAACTTGGACGAAGGCAGGTTCTTCGAAGGTGTGGTAAGGAGGAGGGCAACCATGAAGTCATTCTACGTTTGTTGCTGTGAGTTCCACTGATGAAACTTCTCGTTTAGCGGCGAATGCTTCTCAAATAATAAATAAAAATATAATTACTGCGATTAGGGAAACTATTGAGCCAATGGAAGAAACTGTGTTTCAAAGGGTGTAGGCGTCGGGATAGTCGGAGTATCGGCGAGGTATTCCTGCCAGCCCCAGGAAATGTTGTGGGAAGAAAGTTATATTAACACCAGCAAACATTACCCCGAAGTGGATTTTGGTTCAGGTGCTGTGGAGCGTGTACCCTGAGAATAAGGGGAATCAGTGGACGAATCCGGCAACGATGGCAAACACGGCCCCCATCGAGAGAACATAGTGGAAGTGGGCAACGACGTAATATGTGTCGTGAAGCATAATATCTAGAGAAGAGTTGGCCAGAACAATTCCGGTTAGCCCCCCAACAGTAAAGAGGAAAATGAAGCCGAGTGCTCATAAGAGTGGGGTTTCTCATTTAATTGAGCCGCCGTGCAGAGTGGCCAGTCAGCTGAAAACTTTTACCCCGGTTGGGATAGCAATAATTATTGTGGCGGAAGTAAAGTAAGCTCGTGTGTCTACGTCCATTCCTACAGTAAACATGTGGTGAGCTCAGACAATAAACCCTAGGAGGCCAATGGCCATTATGGCTCAAACCATTCCCATGTATCCGAAGGGTTCTTTTTTACCCGCGTAGTACGCAACAATGTGGGAGATTATACCAAAGCCAGGGAGGATAAGGATATAGACTTCAGGGTGACCAAAGAATCAGAACAAATGTTGGTAAAGGATAGGGTCTCCTCCTCCAGCAGGGTCAAAGAAGGTTGTATTAAGGTTTCGGTCTGTGAGAAGTATTGTGATGCCGGCAGCAAGCACGGGTAGGGATAATAAAAGCAATACTGCGGTAATTAGGACGGATCACACAAACAGAGGTGTTTGGTACTGAGAGATGGCAGGGGGTTTTATGTTAATAATTGTTGTAATAAAATTAATTGCGCCAAGAATAGAGGATACCCCCGCTAAATGGAGGGAGAAGATGGTTAAATCGACAGAAGGTCCCGCGTGGGCGAGATTGCCTGAGAGTGGCGGATAAACAGTTCATCCTGTGCCAGCCCCTGCTTCGACTCCAGAAGAGGCAAGAAGGAGAAGGAATGAAGGGGGAAGGAGTCAGAAGCTTATATTGTTTATTCGAGGGAAAGCTATGTCGGGTGCACCGATCATAAGAGGTACTAGTCAGTTTCCAAAGCCTCCAATCATAATTGGCATTACTATAAAGAAAATTATTACAAAAGCATGTGCTGTAACAATTACATTATAAATTTGGTCATCTCCGAGGAGAGCGCCGGGCTGACTTAGTTCTGCCCGAATTAGGAGGCTAAGTGCAGTTCCTACTATTCCGGCCCAAGCACCAAATACTAGATAGAGGGTGCCGATATCTTTGTGATTAGTTGAGAAGAATCAACGAGTGATTGCCACAGGTAAGATGGCTGAGTGTTAAGCGGTGGATTGTAGCCCCACGAACAGAGGTTCAAATCCTCTTCTTATCAAGCCTCGAGGTGTTATACATATCAGATTGCAAATCCGAAGAAGCAGGTTAGAGCCCTGCCGGGGCTTTCCCCCGCCCTTTTGGAGGCGGGCGGGGGAAAGGTTAGACAGATGCTTGTTGGTTTAAGCGCTTAGCTGTTAACTAAGAGTTTGTAGGATCGAGGCCTTCCTGTCTAGCAAGGCTTTAGCTTAATTAAAGTGTCTGTTTTGCATACAGAAGATGTGGGTTAGTATCCTGCAAGTTTTAGCAGGGGCTGGGAGATTTTCACTCCCGCTTAGGGCTTTGAAGGCCCTTGGTCTGGGTGCTATCCTAAGCCCCTTAGGAGGTTAACAAGGCGGAGATGGCAGGGGTGAGAGGTAGGAGGCAAATTGTTATTGCAGTTGAAGTGGCGAGGGGGTAGGTTAGTTGAGTGGAAGGTAAGCGTCAGGGGGTTGAACCTGTTAGGTTGTTAGGGGAAATAGTAAGGGTTATTGCGTACGAGAGGCGTAGGTAAAAATACAGGCTAAGTAGGGCTGAAAGGGCAGCTAGGGTTGCGGTGGGGGCAAGCCCTTGTTTGGTTAGTTCTTGAAGAATTAGTCATTTTGGCATGAAGCCTGTAAGAGGGGGGAGGCCTCCTAGGGAGAGTAGAATGAGGGGTATGAGAGCTGTCAGGGCGGGGGCTTTTGCTCAGGATGTGGCAAGGGTGTTGATATTTGTAGAATCGTTGAGTTTAAATGCAAGAAATGTTGAGAATGTTATAATGAAATAGGTTAGGAGGGTGAGGAGGGTGATGGAGGGGGAGAATTGTAGGACAAGAATTATTCAGCCTAAATGGGCGATTGATGAATATGCAAGAATCTTGCGGAGTTGTGTTTGGTTTAACCCGCCTCAGCCCCCAATAAGCGTGGATGTAAGACCTAAGATGATAAGGAGTGTTGAGCTTGAGGGTTGAAGTTGAAGAATTAGGGCGAAAGGGGCAAGCTTTTGTCAGGTTGAAAGGATCAAGCCTGTGGTGAGGTCTAGGCCTTGCAGGACTTCGGGGAGTCAAGCATGAAGGGGGGCTAGACCAATTTTGAGAGCAAGTGCAAGAGTAATTATGGTACTTGGGAGGGGGTGCGTAATTTGTTGAATTTCTCACTGGCCTGTTAGTCAGGCGTTAGTTACACTTGCAAATAGAAGGGTAGCTGCAGCAGTGGCTTGAGTCAAAAAATATTTGGTTGTAGCTTCGACTGCGCGTGGGTGGTGATGTTGGGCTATTAGGGGAATAATGGCTAGTGTATTTATTTCAAGGCCTATTCAGGCGAGAAGTCAGTGGGAGCTAGCAAATGTAATTGTTGTGCCAAGGCCCATGCCAAAGAGAAGAGTGGCTAAGATGTAAGGATTCATTAGTGAAGGAAGGAGTTTAACCAACATGTTTGGGGTATGGGCCCAAAAGCTTATTTAGCTGACTTTACTAGGAAGTGGTGTAGAGGAAGCACTAAGAGTTTTGATCTCTTCAGGTAGGGTTCAAGTCCCTTCTTTCTAAGGAGTTGGAGGGACTTTAACCCTCATGATTCACTCTATCAAAGTGGTCCTTTATTTTAGGTACAGCTCCGGGCTATAGTTGCGGGGGCAGGCCTGTTAGTGCAATTGGAAGGGAGAGGTGTCAAATTACCAGGGCAAGGGTTAGTGGTAGGAAATTTTTTCAAATTAGGTGCATGAGTTGGTCATAACGAAACCGTGGGTAGGAAGCACGAACTCATAGGAAGAGGACAGATAGGAGAGCTGCTTTGATTATAAGGTTTGTTGTTGTAATTTCAGGGGTGGTGTGAAAGACAGAGGCGCCTAGGAATAGAGTTGCAGAGAGGGTATTTATTAGGAGAATGTTGGCGTATTCAGCGAGGAAAAAAAGGGCGAAAGGTCCTCCTGCGTACTCTACGTTAAAGCCGGAGACGAGTTCAGACTCACCTTCTGTGAGGTCAAAAGGGGCCCGGTTTGTTTCTGCAAGTGTGGAAATGTACCATATAGCGGCTAAGGGCCAGGCGGGGAGGATTAATCAGACACTTTCTTGGGCGATGCTAAATGTTTGTAGGGTGAAGCCTCCAGTAAAAATAATAGCATTAAGAAGGATTAGCCCTAGACTAACTTCATAGGAAATGGTCTGTGCTACGGCTCGAAGGGCCCCGATTAAGGCGTATTTTGAATTGGAGGCCCATCCTGAGCCTAGAATAGAGTAAACTGCTAGACTGGAGAGGGCAAGGATAAAGAGGATGCCAAGGTTGAGGTCTGCTATTGGGAAGGGGAGGGGTATTGGAGTTCAAAGGGTGAGGGCTAGGGTGAGGGCTAGTATAGGGGTAAAGAGAAAGAGGATGGGCGAGGAGGTGGAGGGTCGAACGGGTTCTTTTATAAAGAGTTTAAGTCCGTCTGCAATTGGTTGGAGGAGGCCGTAGGGGCCTACAATGTTTGGGCCCTTTCGTAATTGTATGTAGCCGAGGACTTTTCGTTCGACAAGCGTGAGGAGTGCAACGGCTAGAAGGACAAACACGATAAGAATTAAGGGGTTGAGGATGGATGAAACTAGTGTTGAGAGCATAGTTAAAGGGAGGACTTGAACCTCCGTGGAAAGGGCTTAGGTCTTTTGCAATGTCCGGGCTCTGCCACTTTAACAAGCCATTTTCTATGGCTAGGGGGTACGCCCTTTTATCTATTTTAGTTGATTTCAATAGATGAGGGGGAGGCATATTGAGAACAGGGGCCCCTTCTTTTCGGTCCTTTCGTACTAGAAAAGATCGTGACATAGATAGAAACTGACCTGGATTACTCCGGTCTGAACTCAGATCACGTAGGACTTTAATCGTTGAACAAACGAACCCTTAATAGCGGCTGCACCATTAGGATGTCCTGATCCAACATCGAGGTCGTAAACCCTCTTGTCGATATGGGCTCTAGAAGAGGATTGCGCTGTTATCCCTAGGGTAACTCGGTCCGTTGATCGGCTATGCGCCGGATCTTGTCGGTCAGAAGTTCTGTTACTTGGAGTTGTGACTCTGGGTTGTGGGGGTAGTGTGCTCCCGGTCCACATGGGGGTTTGTTGTTTCCCCGCGGTCGCCCCAACCAAAGACATTAGAACAGGGGCCAATGAGTTTTGTCCTTTATTTGAGGGGTGTTTGACATGGTCTGTTCTGGTGTCTAAAGCTCCATAGGGTCTTCTCGTCTTATGTTAATATCCCCGCTTCTGCACGGGGAGATCAATTTCATTGACTGGAAAAAGGAGACAGTTAAGCCCTCGTTATGCCATTCATACAGGTCTTCATTTAAAAGACAAGTGATTGCGCTACCTTTGCACGGTCAAAATACCGCGGCCGTTAAACTTATAGTCACAGGGCAGGCGGGACCTCTTATATTTAGGGGTTCAAGAGGCGATGTTTTTGGTAAACAGGCGAGGCTTGTGTTTGCCGAGTTCCTTCTTTTTCTTTTAGTCTTTCCTGGTTTGCACACCAGTGTGGGGTTAACGGTGAGGAACTAGGGGGTTTTCCAGTTGTTTGTTTTTTGCCTAGGGCCCTCTTTGTTTTGGGGCCGTTAATGGTCGGTGAAGGGTTCGTTCCGAGTTACACTTGTGCGGGGAGAGGTGGGCCCTCTTATTACTCATGTTAGCATAAACGCTTCCATAGTTTTATGGAACGGCCTGGTAGGTTTAAGGGGGGTGAAATTGTATTGTCCTTATTAGAAGGCTAATTAGGTGATGTTCGAGCTTTAACGCTTTCTGGGTAGGTGGCTGCTTTTAGGCCCACTAGGACATTTAACCTTTTTGTTCGTTGTGATTTTTACCCTCCTTGGAAAGTTGTATCTTGTTTCAAAGGGGCTGTACCCCCTTTGACTAACTCCTTTAACTTCTTTGCTCGGTGTGAAGGCCTTAGGCCAATGGGAGTGGAGAATTTAAAGGGCTGAACTTTTATTCAGTTTTCAGGCAACCAGCTATAACTAGGCTCGGTAGGTCTGTCACCTCTACTCGAAGTTCTTCCCACTCTTTTGCCACAGAGACGGGGGGGTCCTATAAATTAGACTGCCTTGGAGTAGCTCGCTTAGTTTCGGGGTATCAAACTATAATGCTTTTTGCTTGAGGTTTTCTGGCTAAATCATGATGCAAAAGGTACGAGGAGTAATCTCTGCTTTTTAGTGCTTTACTGGGTTGTTTCATTTCTCTTTCAGCGTTCCCTTGCGGTACTTTCTCTGTTGCTCCTAGGTCCTTTTTCGTCGCCCGTACTTAGGTGGAAAAATGGTTTGTTGTTGAAAGAGTGGTATATTTGGGGGTATAGATAGGGTTAATTTGGGGTTGATGGAGGGGCTAGCTGTTGGGCGTCAGGGTGGCCCGATTTGCACGGGCGACTTCTCAGTGTAAGGGAGACGCTTTTCTGGCTTAGCTACACTCTGATTTTTCCAAGTACACCTTCCGGTACACTTACCATGTTACGACTTGCCTCCCCTTTACCGGTAAAATGTATTATTTATAGGATGATGTTGGCTTGGGGAGAGTGACGGGCGGTGTGTGCGCGCTTCAGGGCCAATTTCAGCGGAACGCTCTATTTTCTGCTTACTGCTAAATCCTCCTTCTAATGTCTATTTCATTACATTGTTCGTATTCCCTGTGGCAGGGAATGTAGCCCATTTCTTCCCCCCTCATATGCTACACCTCGACCTGGCGTTTTAAGTTGTACTAGTTTTGCTTACTGTGGTTCCTTCATAGGGTAAGCTGACGACGGCGGTATATAGACGGGAAGAACAAGAGGGGGTGAGGTTTAACGGGGGTTATCGGTTCTAGAACAGGCTCCTCTAGGTGGATCTAAAGCACCGCCAAGTCCTTTGGGTTTTAAGCTAGTGCTCGTAGTACCCGGGCGGATAGTGGGTGTAGGGGGCTATCAAGGTTTAGGGCTGGGCATAGTGGGGTATCTAATCCCAGTTTGTTTCGCAGCTTTCGTGGGGTCGGGGGTATAAAGCCACTTTCGTAGTGGGGCTTCTTGCTCTCGGGTACGTATAACAGTTCTGAGGGCGTTCGGCTTTAGTTTAAAAATTTCCTAACCACCCTTTACGCCGATGTCTATCAACTTGAGCCTCTCGTATAACCGCGGTGGCTGGCACGAGTTTTACCGGCCCTCTTGGCTTTAACTAAGTCAAGTTTTCACTTATGGCTTAATGTCTATCACTGCTGAATTCCCTTGAGGGTGTGGCTAAGCAAGGTGTCATGGGCTGCGGAAAGTGTGCCTGATACCAGCTCCTTGTTTTCGGGCAGAAAACTGTGGGCATTCTCACAGGGGGGCGGAGACTTGCATGTGTAAGTTTAGTCAAAGTTGACAGTAAAGTCAGGACCAAGCCTTTGTGCTCACGGGACCTTTCTAGGGACCGTCTTAACATCTTCAGTGTTATGCTTTAGTTAAGCTACGCTAGC